GTTGATGTAGCTTAATTTGCCAAAGCAAGGTACTGAAAATACCAAGATGAGTCTCCTGACTCCATAAACAAATGGGTTTGGTCCTAGCCTTTTTATTAACTACCAGTAAAATTACACATGCAAGTATCCGCGCCCCCGTGAAGACGCCCTTTAAATTAACAATAATTATAAAGGAGCAGGTATCAAGCACACCAACCAGGTAGCTCATAACACCTTGCCTAGCCACACCCCCACGGGCTACAGCAGTGATAAAAATTTAGCAATGAACGAAAGTTCGACTAAGTTATACCAATTTAGGATCGGTAAATTTCGTGCCAGCCACCGCGGTCATACGATTGATCCAAGCAAATAAAATTCGGCGTAAAGCGTGTTTAAGAGTAAACAACAAATAAAATTAAACCTTACCTAAGCTGTAAAAAGCCATAGATAAAGGTAAAATAATCCACGAAAGTGACTTTATTAATAATCTGAATACACGACAGTTGAGACCCAAACTGGGATTAGATACCCCACTATGCTCAACCGCAAACCTAAGCAGCTAACCAAATGAAACTGCTCGCCAGAGTACTACCAGCAACGGCCTAAAACTCAAAGGACTTGGCGGTGCTTCACACCCCCCTAGAGGAGTCTGTTCTATAATCGATAAACCCCGATACACCCTACCATCCCTTGCCAACCCAGCCTGTATACCGCCATCTTCAGCAAACCCCTCCAGGGTACAAAAGTAAGCCCAAGAATCCACATAAAAACGTTAGGTCAAGGTGCAGCCTATGAGATGGAAGAAATGGACTACATTTTCTAACCTAGAACAATCCACCCACGACAACCTTCATGAAAACTGAAGGTCAAAGGAGGATTTAGCAGTAAATTAAGAATAGAGAGCTTAATTGAAAAAGGCCATGAAGCACGCACACACCGCCCGTCACCCTCCTCAAATAACACCACAGACAAACCTTTACCAGCTCTGCAACAAACCAGCCTAGAGGAGACAAGTCGTAACAAGGTAAGTGTACTAGAAAGTGCACTTGGACACACCAAAGTGTAGCTTAACCTAAAGCACCCGGCCTACACCCGGAAGATTTCATTCAACTGACCACTTTGAACTGGCCCTAGCCCAAAACACCTAAACATAAAAGATCAACCTAACCCCTAAATCAAAACATTCAATTACTCTTAAAAGTATAGGAGATAGAAATTATCCACAGGCGCTATAGAGACAGTACCGCAAGGGAAAGATGAAAGAACAAACCCTAGTACCAAATAGCAAAGCTTCCCCCTTGTACCTTTTGCATAATGAGCTAACCAGAACAACTTTGACAAAGAGAACTTTAGCCAAAAACCCCGAAACCAGACGAGCTACTCACGGGCAGTCAAAAGGACAAACCCATCTATGTAGCAAAATAGTGGGAAGACCTATGAGTAGAAGTGAAACGCCAACCGAGCCTGGTGATAGCTGGTTGTCCAATATAGAATCCTAGTTCAACTTTAAATTTACCCAAAGAACACACCACTCTTAACGTAAATTTAAATGCTAGTCCAAAGGGGTACAGCTCTTTGGACACAGGACTCAACCTCTAATAGAGAGTAAGCCACAAGCCACCCATTGTTGGCTTAAAAGCAGCCACCAATTAAGATAGCGTTCAAGCTCAATAAACCTACACAAACCTAATCCCTACCATTCAAATCGAACTCCTAACATCTAACTGGACCAATCTATATTTATATAGAAGCAATACTGTTAGTATGAGTAACAAGAACCTCATTCTCCCCGCACAAGCTTATATCAGACCGAATACCCACTGATAGTTAACAGTACAGTATAAATTACCCAACTAGAACCTACTTACATCTCCAACTGTTAACCCAACACAGGCGTGCATAAAGGAAAGATTAAAAGAGACAGAAGGAACTCGGCAACCACAAACCCCGCCTGTTTACCAAAAACATCACCTCTAGCATAAAAAGTATTAGAGGCACTGCCTGCCCAGTGACACAATTCAACGGCCGCGGTATCCTGACCGTGCAAAGGTAGCATAATCATTTGTTCCTTAATTAGGGACTTGCATGAAAGGCCACACGAGGGTTTTACTGTCTCCTGTCTCCGATCAGTGAAATTGACCCCCCCGTGAAGAGGCGGGGATGTAATAATAAGACGAGAAGACCCTATGGAGCTTCAATCAACTAGCCCAAATAAAGCAATATAAACCTAACCCAGGCAACAATAACAAAACCCTATGAGCTAGCGATTTCGGTTGGGGCGACCTCGGAGCAAAAAAAAACCTCCGAATGACCATGACCTAGACTAACCAGTCAAAGTAATATATTCACCAATTGATCCAAAATAATTTGACCAACGGAACAAGTTACCCTAGGGATAACAGCGCAATTCTATTATAGAGTCCCTATCGACAATAGAGTTTACGACCTCGATGTTGGATCAGGACATCCCAATGGTGCAACAGCTATTAAAGGTTCGTTTGTTCAACGATTAAAGTCCTACGTGATCTGAGTTCAGACCGGAGCAATCCAGGTCGGTTTCTATCTATTAACGTATTTCTCCCAGTACGAAAGGACAAGAGAAATGAGGCCCACCTTCCAAAGGACACCTCCAACCTCAATGAATGATATAATCTCAACTCAAACCAGATTCTCCTCCCCAGCCCAAGAGCAGGGCTTGTTAGGATGGCAGAGCCCGGTAACTGCATAAAGCTTAAGACTTTACACCCAGAGGTTCAACTCCTCTTCCTAACAATATGCACACTATCAACACACTCTCACTCATTATCCCTATTATACTCGCCATAGCATTCCTCACCCTCGTAGAACGAAAGACATTAGGCTACATGCAACTTCGCAAAGGACCCAACATCGTAGGCCCCTTTGGCCTCCTCCAACCTTTTGCCGATGCAATAAAATTGTTCACCAAAGAACCCCTCCAACCACTAACATCAACTACCCTCCTATTTATTACTGCACCCGCACTAGCCCTCACCCTAGCCCTCACTACATGAATACCACTGCCAATACCTTACCCCCTAATCAACCTAAATATAGGAATAATATTTATTCTTGCTATCTCAAGCCTATCCGCCCACTCAATCCTATGATCAGGATGAGCTTCAAACTCAAAATACGCCCTAATCGGAGCCCTACGAGCAGTAGCCCAGACAATCTCATACGAAGTAACCCTAGTTATCATCCTTGTAGCAGTCCTACTCATGAACGGGTCCTACACCCTAACAACCCTAATCACCACCCAAGAATTTATGTGATTAATTATTCCATCATGACCACTGGCCATAATATGATTCGTCTCAACCTTAGCAGAAACCAACCGAGCCCCGTTCGACCTAACAGAGGGTGAATCAGAACTTGTATCAGGATTTAACGTCGAATATGCCGCAGGCTCCTTCGCCCTATTCTTTATAGCCGAGTATATTAATATTATCATAATAAATGCCCTCACCATTACCATCTTTCTAGGAACGTCCTACAATACTTCCATACCAGAAACCTTCACACTCAACTTTACCACTAAAACCCTGCTCCTAACAACCCTATTCCTATGAATCCGAGCTTCATACCCACGATTCCGATATGACCAACTTATACATCTCCTATGAAAAAATTTCCTCCCACTAACACTAGCCCTATGCATATGACACATCTCAATACCCATCTTATTATCAGGCATCCCCCCCCAAACCTAAGAAACATGTCTGACAAAAGAGTTACTTTGATAGAGTAAATGATAGAGGTCCAAACCCCCTTGTTTCTAGAATTATGGGAATCGAACCCACTCCTGAGAACCCAAAACTCTCCGTGCTACCCATTACACCACATCCTACAGTAAGGTCAGTTAAGCAAGCTATTGGGCCCATACCCCGAAAATGTTGGTTCACATCCTTCCCATACTAATTAACCCCATAACTCTCTTCACCATCCTCGTAACCTTACTTACAGGTACTACACTTACAATACTAAGCTCTCACTGGCTATTAATCTGGACAGGACTGGAAATAAATACATTAGCCCTCATCCCCATTCTAATAAAAAAAACCAACCCACGATCAACAGAAGCAGCCACCAAATATTTCCTCACACAAACAACAGCCTCCATACTCCTTATAATAGCTATTTTAATCAACATAACAAGCTCAGGACAATGAACAACCACAAACATAAATAACCCCTCAACAACCCTACTAGTAACACTAGCACTAATCATAAAACTAGGCCTGTCCCCCTTTCACTTCTGAGTTCCAGAAGTCACACAAGGAGTCCCCCTAACATCAGGCATAATCCTCCTGACATGACAAAAACTAGCCCCCATCTCAATTTTATTTCAACTAGCACCACTGCTCAGTCCCCATATCATTCTAATCTCCGCCACCCTATCCATCTTAGTAGGAGGCTGAGGAGGACTAAACCAAACACAACTACGAAAAATCATGGCCTACTCATCAATTTCACACATAGGATGAACCACAGCCATCCTCATCTATAACCCCTCCACCACAATCCTCAACCTATTAGTTTATATTCTCCTCACACTCACTACCTTCAACCTATTAACCATTTACGCCAACCACACGACCTCATCCCTAGCACTCCTATGAAATAAAAACTCACTGATCGCCCTCGCAATTCCCCTCACTCTATTATCACTAGGAGGACTCCCCCCACTAACAGGATTTCTACCCAAGTGAGCCATCATTCAAGAAATAGTAAAAAACAATAACATCATCATACCCACGTTCATAGCTATCGCAGCACTGCTTAACCTCTACTTTTACATACGACTAATCTATTCCACAGCCCTAACTATATTCCCAACGACCAATAACACAAAAACAAAATGACGATTCGAAAGCACGAAACAGACACTTTTTTTACCAACACTAGTAATCCTATCCACACTCCTTCTCCCCCTAGCCCCCATTCCCCCCATACTAGATTAGAAATTTAGGTTAAACAGACCAAGGGCCTTCAAAGCCCTAAGCAAGTGTTCCCACTTAATTTCTGCTCTAAGGGCTGCAAGACCCTATTCTTACATCAACTGGACGCAAACCAGCTACTTTAATTAAGCTAAACCCTTACTAGACTGACAGGCTCCAACCCTGCGAGAAATTAGTTAACAGCTAATCGCCCCAAAACAACTGGCTTCAATCTACTTCTCCCGCCTCCAAGAAAAAAAAGGCGGGAGAAGCCCCGGCAGAATTGAAGCTGCTCTTCTGAATTTGCAATTCAACGTGATAAATCACCTCAAGGCTTGGTGAAGGAGGGACCTACCCCCGTGCTTAGATTTACAGTCTAACGCTTACTCAGCCACCTCACCCTATACTCATGTTCATTAATCGCTGGTTATTCTCAACAAACCACAAAGACATTGGCACGCTCTACCTCCTATTTGGTGCCTGAGCCGGGACAGTAGGAACAGCCTTAAGCCTTCTCATCCGAACTGAGCTAGGCCAACCCGGGGCTTTCCTCGGCGATGACCAAATCTATAATGTCATCGTAACCGCCCATGCATTCGTGATAATTTTTTTTATAGTTATACCAATTATAATCGGGGGTTTTGGCAACTGACTAGTCCCCCTTATAATTGGAGCCCCTGACATGGCATTCCCCCGAATAAACAATATAAGCTTCTGGCTCCTTCCTCCGTCCTTCCTACTTCTACTCGCCTCCTCAATAGTAGAAGCCGGGGCTGGAACGGGCTGAACAGTTTACCCACCTCTAGCTGGTAATCTAGCCCATGCCGGTGCCTCCGTAGACCTCACTATCTTCTCCTTACACCTAGCAGGTATCTCCTCAATCCTAGGGGCAATCAATTTCATTACTACCATCATTAACATGAAGCCACCAGCAATGTCCCAATACCAAACTCCCCTATTCGTGTGATCCGTCCTAATCACAGCTATTCTCCTTCTCCTCTCACTCCCCGTCCTAGCCGCCGGCATCACCATACTACTAACGGACCGAAATTTAAACACCACGTTCTTTGACCCTACGGGAGGAGGGGATCCCATTCTATACCAACACCTATTCTGATTCTTTGGGCATCCCGAAGTCTATATCCTTATCCTTCCCGGCTTCGGAATAATCTCCCACATTGTAACCTATTATTCAGGCAAACAAGAGCCTTTCGGGTATATAGGAATAGTCTGAGCTATAATATCCATTGGTTTCCTAGGCTTTATCGTCTGAGCCCACCACATATTCACAGTAGGGATAGACGTAGACACCCGAGCATACTTTACATCAGCCACGATAATTATTGCAATTCCCACGGGCGTGAAAGTATTCAGCTGACTTGCTACACTGCACGGAGGAAATATCAAATGATCCCCCGCCATACTATGAGCCTTGGGTTTTATTTTCCTATTCACAATCGGGGGCCTAACAGGAATCGTATTAGCTAACTCATCACTGAATATTGTGCTACACGACACATATTACGTAGTAGCACACTTCCACTATGTTCTATCCATAGGAGCAGTGTTCGCTATTATAGGAGGCTTTGCCCACTGATTTCCCCTATTTTCAGGCTATACCCTTAACACCACCTGAGCTAAAATTCAATTCCCAGTAATATTTGTAGGTGTAAACCTAACATTCTTTCCACAACACTTTCTGGGTCTATCAGGAATACCACGGCGGTACTCCGACTATCCAGACGCATACACCACATGAAACACGATTTCATCCATGGGGTCTTTCATCTCTTTGACAGCGGTCATACTTATAGCCTTTATAACATGAGAAGCTCTCGCCTCAAAACGAGAAGTCTTAACGGTAGAACTCCCTACCACAAACCTAGAATGACTGCATGGCTGCCCTCCTGCTTACCACACGTTCGAAGAATCAACATTCGTAAAGCTCAACGAGAAAGGAAGGAGTTGAACCCTCCAAAGATGGTTTCAAGCCAACCCCATAGCCCCTATGACTTTCCCCACAGATGAGATATTAGTAAAAACATTACATGACTTCGTCAGAGTCAACTTATAGGTCTAATCCTTTATATCTTTATGGCGCACCCACTACAATTAGGGCTTCAGGACGCTTCCTCCCCCATCATAGAAGAACTACTATACTTTCATGACCATGCCCTAATAATCGTATTCTTAATTAGCTCCCTAGTCCTCTACACCATCTCCCTAATGCTAACCACTAAACTCATGCACACAAGCACTATAAATGCCCAAATAGTAGAAACCATATGAACCATCTTACCCGCTGCTATCCTAACTTCAATTGCCCTCCCATCGCTACGGATTCTTTACATAACAGACGAAATCAACAACCCCCTCTTAACCATCAAAACTATGGGCCACCAATGATACTGGAGCTATGAATATACAGACTATATAGACCTAAACTTCGACTCGTACATAATCCCAACCCTCGACCTAAAACCAGGAGAACTCCGACTTCTAGAAGTTGATAACCGAACTGTACTCCCAATAGAAACCCCAATCCGCATATTAATTTCATCTGAAGACGTATTACACTCCTGAGCTGTGCCCTCACTAGGCCTAAAGACTGACGCAATCCCAGGACGTCTGAACCAAACAACCCTATCAGCAACACGACCTGGCCTGTTCTATGGGCAGTGCTCAGAAATCTGTGGCTCAAATCATAGCTTCATACCCATCGTACTGGAACTCATTCCACTTAAACATTTCGAAACCTGATCAGCCCTAACATCATAAGCACATCGTGAAGCTGAACAGCATTAACCTTTTAAGTTAAAGAATGGAAGTACTAACCTTCCCACAATGAAATGCCACAACTGGACACCTCAACATGATTCACCACTATCACATTTACAATCCTAATACTCTTTACTACATTTCAACTAAAACTTTTAAAATTTACTTATTATCCCGACCCCACAGAAAAACCTATTAAATCGTTTAAACCCAAAAACCCATGAGAAAAAAAATGAACGAAAATCTATTTAACTCATTCACAACCCCAACATTAATAGGTCTACCTATCGTAGCCCTTATCATCTTTTTACCTAATATAATATATCCCTCCCCCTCCCGCCTCATCAATAACCGCTTAACATCTCTGCAAATATGACTAGTTCAACTTATCCTAAAACAACTAATAACAGTACACAATATCAAAGGACGATCATGATCCCTAATACTAATTTCACTAATCCTATTTATTGGCTCAACAAATCTACTAGGACTATTACCCCACTCATTTACACCTACCTCCCAATTATCACTAAACCTAGGTATAGCAATCCCCCTATGAGCCGGAACAGTAATCCTAGGCCTTCGCAACAAAATAAAAAAATCCCTGGCTCACCTTCTACCCCAAGGCACACCCACCCCCCTTATCCCAATACTTGTAATTATTGAAACCATCAGTCTCTTCATTCAACCCTTAGCCTTGGCCGTACGATTAACAGCTAACATTACAGCAGGCCACCTGCTCATGCACCTTACTGGAAACGCCACATCTACATTAATCACCCTAAGCCCCCCAACAACTCCAACTATCTTTACCCTTCTTGTCCTACTCACCATGCTTGAACTCACCGTAGCCCTAATCCAAGCCTACGTATTTACCCTCCTAGTAAGCCTCTACCTGCATGACAACACCTAATGACCCACCAAACCCACGCCTACCATATAGTTAACCCTAGCCCTTGACCACTCACAGGAGCCCTATCTGCCCTACTCATGACGTCCGGCCTGACAATGTGATTTCACTTTAACTCCGGCACCCTACTAACCCTAGGGCTATTAACCAACTCACTAACCATATATCAATGGTGACGAGATGTAGTACGGGAAAGCACCTTTCAGGGACACCATACAGCCGTTGTGCAAACAGGACTACGATACGGAATAATTCTCTTCATTATATCTGAGGTTTTTTTCTTCGCCGGGTTCTTCTGAGCCTTCTACCACTCAAGCCTAGCTCCAACCCCTAACTTAGGAGGCTATTGACCGCCAGCAGGCATCAATCCTCTCAACCCCATGGAAGTTCCATTACTCAATACACTAGTACTATTAGCCTCTGGGGTATCTATCACCTGGGCTCACCACAGCCTTATAGAAGGAAACCGCAAACATTCACTACAAGCCCTCCTCATCACAATCTCCCTAGGCATCTACTTCACACTCCTCCAAACCTCAGAGTACTTCGAAGCCTCCTTCACTATTTCCGACGGCATTTATGGATCAACATTCTTTGTAGCAACGGGCTTCCACGGTCTTCACGTAATGATTGGATCTACTTTTCTCACCATCTGCTTCCTACGACAACTAAAATTCCACTTTACATCCAAACATCATTTCGGCTTTGAGGCCGCCGCCTGATACTGACATTTTGTAGACGTAGTCTGGCTATTCTTATATATTTCTATCTACTGATGAGGATCATATTCTTTCAGTATTAGCTAGTACAGTTGACTTCCAATCAATAGGATCTGGTCAAACCCAGAAAAGAATAATTAACCTAACACTAACCCTTTTCATTAACTCAACCCTAGCACTCCTACTTATTACCATTGCCCTATGACTCCCCCAGACATATATCTACGCAGAAAAATCAAGTCCATACGAATGTGGATTTGACCCAGTAGGATCTGCCCGCCTACCCTTCTCCATAAAATTTTTCCTAGTGGCCATCACGTTCCTGCTATTCGACCTAGAAATTACTCTCCTACTCCCACTCCCATGAGCCACTCAAATAGATAACCTCACACTAATACTTATCATTGCACTTATCTTAATCATTACACTAGCACTAAGCCTAGCCTACGAATGATCTCAAAAGGGCCTTGAATGAGCCGAATATAGTAGTTAGTTTAACTAAAACAACTGGTTTCGACCCATTAAATTACGATGTATCGTAACTACTAGATGCCCCCAATCTACATTAACATTATTCTAGCATATACCGCATCCCTTGTGGGATTATTAATATACCGGTCTCACTTCATATCCTCACTATTATGCTTGGAGGGCATAATACTATCCCTATTCATTCTGGCCACTATCCTATCCCTAAACCTACACTTCACCCTGTCCTTCACCCTCCCTATTATTCTCTTAATTTTCGCGGGATGCGAGACCGCTGTAGGCCTAGCACTCTTAGTAATAATCTCCGACATCTACGGCCTGGACCATGTACAGAACCTTAATCTCCTACAATGCTAAAACTCATTATCCCCACAATCATGCTTATCCCCACTACATGATATTCTAGCAATAAAATAATTTGAATTAACTCGACAACTCACAGCCTACTGATTAGCCTCATCACCCTTCTTTTCTTAAACCACAATGACGAAAACAGCATAATCACATCACTAAGTTTCTTCTCAGACCCCCTCTCATCCCCCCTTTTAATATTAACAACCTGACTTCCTCCCTTAATAATCATAGCAAGCCAACATCACCTCTCCAAAGAAACACACACCCGAAAAAAACTATATATCACTATATTAGTTTTACTACAACTATTCCTAATCATAACGTTTGCTGCCACAGAACTAATAATATTTTACATTATATTTGAAGCAACACTAATCCCAACCTTAATTATCATCACCCGATGAGGCAACCAACCAGAACGACTGAATGCAGGACTCTACTTCTTATTTTACACTCTCTTCGGCTCCATACCACTATTAATTGCACTAACCTACATCCATAACTCCACCGGTTCCCTAAACCTACTACTGTTGCCACACTGGACCCAAATGTCACCACCCCTATGGTCTAGTACCCTCCTATGAACAGCATGCATGACCGCATTTATAGTAAAAATACCACTCTACGGACTTCACCTCTGACTACCAAAAGCACACGTAGAAGCTCCAATCGCCGGATCCATAGTTCTCGCAGCCATCCTTCTAAAACTAGGAGGGTATGGGATAATACGAATCACCATTATTCTAAACCCCCCTACAACCCCCATGACTTACCCCTTCCTCATTCTCTCCTTATGAGGAATAATTATAACAAGCTCTATCTGCCTACGCCAAACAGACTTAAAATCTCTCATCGCATATTCATCCGTCAGCCACATAGCCCTAGTGATCGTAGCCATTCTAATCCAAACACCATGAGGATTTACAGGGGCTATAACCCTTATAATTGCCCACGGACTCACATCATCCTTACTCTTCTGCCTTGCAAACTCCAACTACGAACGCGTCCACAACCGAACAATAATCCTGGCCCGTGGACTGCAAGTACTCCTTCCCCTGATAACGACGTGATGACTACTAGCCTCCCTAGCCAATCTAGCCCTCCCACCAACTATCAACCTAATCGGGGAATTATTCGTAATAATAACAGCATTCTCCTGATCAAACATTACAATTATTCTCACAGGACTCAACATACTAATCACAGCCTTATACACCCTATTCATACTAACCACAACACAACGAGGCACTCTTACACACCATATTAATAGCATCAAACCAACTTTCACACGGGAAAACTCCTTAATACTTATACATATTATTCCACTTCTACTTCTCTCTCTTAACCCCAAAACAACCCTGGGACTCTTTCACTGTAAATATAGTTTAGACAAAACATCAAGCCGTGAACCTGATATCAGAGGCTTAACAACCTCTTATTTACCAAGAAAGTCCTCAAGAACTGCTAATTCTTACAACCATATCTAAAAATATGGCTTTCTTACTTTCAAAGGATAAAAGCAATCCATTGGTCTTAGGAACCAAAAAATTTGGTGCAACTCCAAATGAAAGTAATAAACCTAACCATATCACTAATAATTACCTCACTTATCATTCTTATCATCCCCACCCTCTCCAACATACATAAACACTACCCCTACTACGTAAAAACCCTGACCCAAATCGCCTTCTTAACCAGTCTTCTACCTGCCCTCACATTTATCTACTCTAACCAAGATGCAGTCACCTCCAACTGACACTGAATCACCGTCCAAACACTAGAACTATCCATTAACCTCAAACTAGACTACTTCTCCATAATCTTCACCCCGACAGCTCTCTTCATTACATGGTCTATCATAGAATTTTCCCTTTGGTATATAAAACCAGACCCCAACATCAACAAGTTTTTTAAATACCTACTCATTTTTCTCACCATAATACTCATCCTAACAACCGCCAATAATCTAATACAGCTCTTTATCGGATGGGAAGGAGTAGGCATTATATCCTTCCTCCTAATTGGGTGATGATATAGCCGAACAGACGCAAACACAGCAGCCCTACAAGCAATTATCTACAACCGCATCGGCGACATTGGATTTATCCTAGCTATAATATGATTCTCCACATACTCAAACACGTGGAACCTCCAACAACTATTTATCCTCAACACAGACCCAAATCTCACCCCACTAGTAGGCCTTCTACTTGCAGCAGCAGGTAAATCCGCCCAATTCGGCCTACACCCGTGACTTCCCTCTGCAATAGAAGGCCCCACACCCGTTTCAGCCCTACTCCACTCCAGTACAATAGTTGTAGCAGGAATCTTCCTACTAATCCGATTTCATCCCCTAATAGAAAATAACAAGACGGTTCAAACGCTAGCACTATGCCTAGGTGCCCTCACCACACTATTTACAGCGATCTGCGCTCTCACACAAAATGACATCAAAAAAATCATCGCATTTTCCACCTCAAGCCAGCTAGGTCTAATGATAGTAACAATCGGCATTAACCAACCGTACCTGGCATTCCTCCATATCTGCATACACGCATTCTTCAAAGCCATACTATTTATATGTTCCGGCTCCATTATCCATAACCTAAATAACGAACAAGACATCCGAAAAATAGGAGGCCTATACAAGACCATACCCCTAACATCAACCTCCCTAACCATTGGAAATCTCGCCCTAACGGGCATGCCATTCCTAACAGGCTTCTACTCCAAAGACCTGATCATCGAAACCATAAACACGTCGTATACCAACGCCTGAGCCCTCACAGTCACACTCATTGCCACCTCCCTCACAGCCGCCTACAGCACTCGAATTATTTTTCTTACATTACTAGGACAACCCCGCTTCCTAGCCCTAATGAACACTAATGAAAATAACCCCTACTTCGCCAACCCAACTAAACGTTTAATAGTTGGCAGTATCTTCGCCGGCTTCATCATCTCAAACAGCATCCCCCCAACAGATATCCCCCAAATAACTATACCCCCTTATCTCAAGCTATCTACCCTTCTCATTACCACTTTTGGCTTTATCCTAGCACTGGAACTATGTCTAGATTCACTCAGCCCAAACCCCAAATCACCCTCACCCCTACACAACTTCTCCACCCTTTTAGGATTTTTCCCTACCCTTGCCCACCGAATAGTACCCCACCTAAACCTCACTATAAGCCAATACACAGCCTCCCAAACACTAGACTTGACTTGACTAGAAAAAACAACCCCAAAAAGCATTGCCCACCTTCAAACACTAGCCGCGATAAACGTCTCCAACCAAAAAGGCCTAATTAAACTCTATTTCCTCTCTTTCCTAATCACAATTACAGTAACAACACTACTAGTTATTTAACCACCCCGAGTAATTTCAATAACAATAACAACACCTATAAACAGAGACCACCCAGCCACCACCACCAATCAACACCCATAACTATATAACGCAGCTACACCCGTAGAATCCCCATGAAAATAACCCGTCCCCTCCCCCTCAAAAACCACCCAATAGCCCATATTCTTAAAACTAATAACAACTTCTACCTCATCATAACACACTATTCACAACACTACAAATAACTCTATCATCAACCCCAACAACAAAGCCCCCAAAACTACAACATTCGATCCCCAAGCTTCAGGGTACTCCTCAATAGCCATGGCAGTAGTATATCCAAACACCACCATCATTCCCCCCAAATAAACCAAAAACACTATTAACCCTAAAAAAGACCCCCCAAGACTAACCACAATACTACAACCAACCCCCCCACTAACAAGCAATCCCACCCCCCCATAGATGGGAGAAGGCTTAGAAGAAAACCCTATAAAACTAACAACAAGAATAACGCTTAACAAAAACGTAAAATATATCATAATTCTCGCATGGACTATGACCATGACCAATGACATGAAAAATCATTATTGTATTTCAACTACGAGAACCTAATGACCAACATCCGAAAATCCCACCCTCTCCTAAAAATCATTAACCATTCATTCATTGACCTTCCCACACCATCGAACATCTCAACATGATGAAATTTCGGCTCACTACTAGGTACATGTTTAGTGATCCAAATCATCACAGGACTCTTCCTGGCCATACACTACACAGCAGACACAACAACAGCATTTTCATCCATTGCCCACATCTCACGAGACGTAAACTACGGCTGAATCATCCGACAGACTCATGCCAACGGAGCATCCATATTTTTCATTTGCCTCTTCATCCACACAGGCCGAGGCCTCTATTACGGATCTCATACCTATTCAGAAACCTGAAATATCGGCATTATCCTACTTTTCTTAATCATGGCAACAGCCTTCATAGGTTATATTTTACCCTGAGGACAAATATCATTCTGGGGGGCAACAGTGATCACAAACCTACTATCCGCCATCCCATACATCGGCACGAACATAGTAGAATGGATCTGAGGAGGATTCTCAGTAGACAAAGCCACCCTCACACGCTTCTTCGCCCTCCATTTTATTCTCCCCTTCGCTATCCTAGCCCTAGTAATCGTTCATCTCCTATTCTTACACGAAACTGGATCCAACAATCCCTCAGGAATCCCATCAAACTCAGACAAAATCCCATTCCACCCCTACTATACAATTAAAGACATCCTAGGAATACTCTTACTCGTCCTACTACTCCTCACCCTCACTCTCTTCTACCCAGACCTCCTAGGGGACCCTGACAACTACACCCCAGCCAACCCCCTAAACACACCATCCCACATCAAACCAGAATGGTATTTCCTATTTGCCTACGCAATCCTACGCTCCGTCCCCAGTAAACTAGGAGGAGTCCTCGCCCTAATTACATCCATTCTAATCCTAGCACTCATCCCAACCCTACGATTATCTAAACAACGCAGCATAATATTCCAGCCAATTAACCAATGCCTATTCTGAATCCTAACCGCCAACCTCCTCACACTCACCTGAATTGGGAGCCAACCAGTAGAACATCCCTTCACCCTCATCGGCCAAGCAGCGTCCCTCCTATACTTCTCCACCATCCTTATCCTCATACCCTTAGCTAGCCTCATTGAAAATAAACTCCTCAAATGAAGATAGTCCCTGTAGTATAATAATTACTCTAGTCTTGTAAACCAGAAATGGAGGGAGCACCCTCCCCAGGACAATCAAGGAGAGGACTTCCCGTCCTACCCTCGGCACCCAAAGCCAGAATTCTACTTAAACTACTCCCTGCCCACGCGCAAATTATATCCCCCAAGTGCTTCATCAGTATTGAAAACCAACGAAAAATAAAAGACCTCCCTATGTACATCGTGCATTAAGTGAATTTCCCCATGAATAATATGCTAGTACTATAAGATATATAAAGTACATCGTACATATATGTATTATCGTGCATAACATTAATGGCCCCATGCGTATAAGCAAGTACTGTAAACGGTTTATCGTACATAAGACATAAAGTGATTTGTCGTACATAACACTGAACCGACCATGAATATCCAAAACAGATATAATACCTTGGTCAAATGTCGCGCATTCTAGTCAAATCCTTTCTAGCCAACATGCGTATCACCTCCAACGTTGGTTTATTAATCTGACAAGCTCCGAGAAATCAGCAACCCGCTCGGGAAGTACCCCTCTCCTCGCTCCGGGCCCATGAACCTTGGGGGTTTCTAACTTGAAACTATATCTGGCATCTGGTTCTTACTTCAGGGCCATGCAATTAAAACCGCTCATTCGTTCCCCTTAAATAAGACATCTCGATGGACTAATGACTAATCAGCCCATGATCACACATAACTGTGCTGTCATGCATTTGGTATCTTTATTTTTTGGGGGGGGGGAAAGTGCCGGGGTTCAGCATTGGCCTAGGGAGGCCTCGACACAGTCAAATCGATTGTAGCTGGACTTGAATTTATGCTTGGATCGGACATACCAACCATAAGGGGTTAATTCATTCATGCTTGTTAGACATAAGAACGAAAAACACACCCGCATACGCATACGCATACGCATACACGCATACCCACACCCGCATACGCATACGCATACGCATACACGCATACCCACACCCGCATACGCATACGCATACGCATACACGCATACCCACACCCGCATACGCATACGCATACGCATACACGCATACCCTACACTCCGCATACGCATACACGCACGTACGCGCTTCTCATGACTCTAATTCAGATTAAATCCGCAAACCCCCCCTCCCCCCTTCCCCAACCTTAATAAGCCAAAGTGCTAAATTCTCCTGCCAAACCCCAAAAACAAGAGATACACCCTAGCTATCAGTTGAAGACGTACAACAAAACTCCGACCAAAACTAACCACACAATCCAACTATGAATCCGCCTAAAAACAGGCCTCAGCCCAACCCTCAAGTAAAACAATTTAAAAATTGCCCAAAATTTCGCCAAAATTTAGGCTTAATGGGCTGAAATCAATTCCTTTTCTTATAAGGGTTTTTCAACCCTCTCTCAATACTCACATAGCACCCAATTTTTGAATTTTGGCCTGAAGCCGAAAATTAGTAGA